AACACCTAGTTCAAATTGGAGGGGACTTGCTTTATTAGCCGAACAACGATGGCTTGGGTCAAAAAATGAAATGAAATGCTTGAAATTTCTATTTGATGCAGTTACAACTGATTTAACTGATGAAACAATTAGAAAAAACTCCATTGGGGTACAGAAAATCACTAAAAAAGTTCCTCGATGGTCATATAAATTGATCGATGAATTGGAAGAACAAGAGCAAGAGGAGCAAAATGAGGAAGAAACGACAGAGGATCCTGGGATTCGTTCAAGAAAAGCCAAACGTGTGGTAATTTATAGTGATGACGATGAAAATACCGGTACTGATACTAGTATCAGTGCCGGTAGCAATAGTGATCAAGCGGAAGAGGTGGCTTTGATACGCTACTCACAACAACCGGATTTTCGCCGGGACCTAATCAAAGGATCCATGCGTGCTCAAAGACGTAAAACAACTATTTGGGAAATGTTTCAAGGAAACGTGCATTCCCCACTTTTTTTGGACAGAATAGACAAAACATTTTTTTTTTCTTTTGATATCTCCGAAATGATGAACCCAATCTTTAGGAATCGGACGGGGGAAAGCCTGGAATTAAAAACTTCAGATTATGAAGATTCTAAGCAGAAGGAGGCAAAAGAAAAGGGCAAAAACAAGGAGGAGAAAAAAAAGGAGAATGAACGGATAGCAATAGCAGAAACTTGGGATAGTATTCTATTTGCTCAAGCAATAAGGGGTTCGATGTTAGTAACCCAATCAATTCTTAGAAAATACATCGTACTGCCCTCATTAATAATAGCTAAAAATCTCGGCCGTATGCTATTATTTCAATCCCCCGAGTGGTACGAAGATTTTAAAGACTGGGATAGAGAAATGCACGTTAAATGCACCTATAATGGTGTTCAATTATCAGAAACAGAATTTCCAAAAAACTGGTTAACAGATGGTATTCAGATAAAAATCCTATTTCCTTTCTGTCTGAAACCTTGGCGCAATAAGGTAAGACCCCCCCTTGGAAGTCCAATAAAAAAGAAAGGAAAAAGAGACAATTTTTCTTTTTTAACAATCTGGGGAATGGAAGCTGAACTACCCTTTGGTTCTCCCCGAAAACGACCTTATTTTTTTAAACCCGTTTGTAAAGAATTTGAAAAAAAAATGACAAAGTTGAAAAATAAATGTTTTCTAGTTCTAAAAGTTTTAAAAAAAAAAAAAAAAAGGTTTATCAAATTTGCAAAAGAAAAAACAAGTGGGGTTATCAAAATAATTTTCCTTATTAAAAGAATAATAAAAATGAAAAGAATAATAAAAGAACTTGAAAAAGTAAACCCCATTTTTTTATTCGGATTGAGGAAAGTATATGAACCGAATGAAAATAGAAAAGATTCTATAATCAGTAATAAGATTACCGATGAATCGATCATTCAAATTAGATCCATGGATTGGACAAATTATTCACTCACAGAAAAAAAAATCAAGGATCTGGCTGATAGTACAATCACAATTAGAGATCAAATTGAAAGAATCATGGAGGACAAGAAAAAAAAAATAGGAACTCCAGATATAAATCTTATTTCTAACAAGACGAGTTGTGATAATAAAAGATGGGAGTTTTTGAAAGATATTTTGTGGATATCAAAAAAAATAAGTGCGCGATTAATACGCAAATGGCACTATTTTATGAAATCTTTCGTTGAAAGAATATACATTGGTATCCGTCTATCTACTATTAACATTCCCAGAAGAAATGCACAACTTTTACTTGAATCAATAAAAAAAACTCTCAATAAATACATTTACAATGATGAAACAAATCAAGAAGTAATTGATGAAACGAACCAAAATGCAATTCACTTTATTTCGACTGTAAAAAAGTCGCTTTCTAATATTAGTAATAAACATTCAAAGACTTATTGTGACTTATCTTCCTTATCCCAAGGATATGTATTTTACAAATTATCACAAATTCAAGTTATTAACAAGGATCCCTTGGGATCTGCACTTCAATATCATGGAGCATACACCTTTTTCAAGGATAGAATAAAGGTCACACGAGAAGTATATGATTCAAAAACAAGGCGTAAAAAACTTCCGAATTCTGTAATCAATGAATGGAAAGACTGGTTAAGAGGTCATTATCAATACAATTTATCTCAGACTAGATGGTCCAGATTAGTACCGCAAAAATGGCGAAATAGAGTCAATCAACACCGCATGATTCAAAATAAAGACTTAAAATTTTTAGATTCATATGAAAAAAACCGATTCATTCATTACAAGAATGAAAATTCTTATGGAAAGATTTCATTGTCGAGTAAAAATAAAAAACAGTACAGATATGTTTTTTTAGCACATAAGTATATTAATTATGAGGATAGAAAGAACCCATATATTTATGGGTCCCCTTTACAGGTAAATGAGGGACGAAAGATTTCATATAATTACCACACACCTAAACTCGAATTATTTTATGTATTAGGGAGTACAGCTAGTAGTGATTATTTAGGGAAAGAGTGTATTATTGATACAGGTCAAAATCTGGATCGAAAATATTTTGAGTGCGGAATTCTAAATTTTTGTCTTAAAAAAAATCTCGATATTGAAACCAGGACTAACATGGGCGCGAGGACTAACATTAGCAAAGATACTAAGACCAGAACTAATGATTCTAAAATAATTGAGAAAAAGGATCTTTTTTATCTCAATCTCACGATTGATCAAAAAATTAACCCATCCAATAAAAAAGGTTTTTTTTTTGATTGGATGGGAATGAATGAAGACGTGTTATATGGTCCCATACCGAATCTGGAACCTTGGTTCTTCCAAGAATTTAGACTGCTTTATGATGCATATAGGATTAAACCCTGGATTATACCAATCCAATTACTTTTTTTTTATTTTAATGGAAATGAAAATATTAGTAGAAATATCAATGGAAATCAAAAAGAGAGTCTTCGTATATCATCCAATCAAAAAGAAGAATATCTTGAATTAGAGAATCGAAATAAAGAAGAAAAAGAACAGCGGGGCCAAGAAGATTTTGGATCAGATCCACGAAACCAAAAGAATCTTGGATCAGATGCACGAAACAAAAAAAAAGATTTTGAAAAGGATTACGCGGAAACCGAATCAGACATTAAAAATAAAAAACGTAAAAAGAAAAGGAAATCTAAAAGCAAGAAGGAGGCAGAACTTGATTTTCTCCTGAAAAAGTATTTGCTTTTTCAATTGAGATGGGATGAACCTCTGAATCAAAGAATAATCAATAATGTTAAGGTATATTGTTTCCTGCTTAGACTGATAAATCCAAGTGAAATTGCTATATCCTCTATTGAAAGAGGAGAAATGCGCCTGGATGTAATGCTGATTGATAAGGAGCTAACAATTACAGAATTGATAAGAAAGGGAATATTCATTATCAAACCGGTTCGTCTGTCTCTAAAACGGGATGGGCAATTTCTTATGTATCAAACCATAAGTATTTCATTGGCCCATAAGAGTAAGCACAAAACAAATCGAAGATTCCGAAAAAGGAAATATGTTGATGAGAATAATTTCGATGGATCTATTGCACAAGATAGAAAAACGCTTGGGAATGGAGACGAAAATCATTATGATTCACTTTTTATTCCTGAAAATATTCTATCTCCTGTACGTCGTAGAGAATTAAGAATTCTAATGGCTTTAAATTCCGGAAATGGGAATGTTGTGGATAGAAATACAGTACTTTGCAACGGGAATAACATAAAAAATTGTGTGCAATTTTTAGATGAGAATAAGTATCTTGATACAGATACAAATAAATGCATTCAATTAAAATTGTTTCTTTGGCCCAATTATCGATTAGAAGATTTAGCTTGTATGAATCGCTATTGGTTTGATACCAATAATAGTATTCGTTTCAGTATGTTAAGGATACATATGTACCCACGATACAGAATTATTTGATGATATATTATATTTTCATTTTTGATGGTATATTTGATTTTTCTATATATCACGCTCACATCCGGTAGACTAGGACAGACGTATTTACATGCACGCTGTCTTCCATTCCATTCTGATACATGATAGTAATAGTAATTCAATAACGTATTAATTGGATCTAGGAATGAATCGGCGGAATCTTCTTAGGCCAAAATCATTTTCTATTTCGTGGGTGCAAAAATGTAACATGCTTTCGTATCCGAATCAAATTACAAATGAAATTGGATTTATTAAATTGTTTTTTTGATAAAAAACAAAGTACTATATGAATAAATCTGGATTCCTGTGTGTACCAGATTGAAAGATTGAAATAACTGTCATTATTATTATATTATTCCTGACCGGTAAAACCCATATTTGTGAAAAAGAAAGAAAAAAAGAAAGAGAAGAATTATTTTTATGATAAAAAGTTCATTCATCTCAGTTATTCCGCAAGAAGAAACAGGAAAAAACAGGGGATCCGTTGAATTTCAAGTATTCAATTTTACTAATAAGATACGTAGACTTACTTCACATCTAGAATTGCACAGAAAAGACTATTTCTCTCAGAGAGGTCTGCGGAAGATTTTGGGAAAACGTCAACGGCTGCTGGCTTATTTGTCAAAAAAAAATAGAGTACGTTATAAGGAATTAATTGGTCAGCTGAATATTCGGGAGCCAAAACCGCGTTAATTTGAGGATTGGGGATTCATTTGAATTATTTGGTTTATTAGTATTAGATCTTGAATTTTGATGAACCTCGTTTTGTTTTCGGTAATTCATGGAATAATGAATCGGGGAAGAAAACATATGACTGTACCGGCTACAAGAAAAGACCTCATGATAGTCAATATGGGTCCTCACCACCCATCAATGCATGGTGTTCTTCGACTCATCGTTACTCTGGATGGTGAAGATGTTATTGACTGTGAACCCGTATTAGGTTATTTACATAGAGGAATGGAAAAAATTGCGGAAAACCGAACAATTATACAATATCTGCCTTATGTAACACGTTGGGATTATTTAGCAACTATGTTCACGGAAGCAATAACGGTAAATGGACCAGAACAGTTGGGAAATATTCAAGTACCTAAAAGAGCTAGCTATATCAGAGTAATTATGCTGGAGTTGAGTCGTATAGCTTCTCATTTGTTATGGCTTGGGCCTTTTATGGCGGATATCGGTGCACAAACTCCTTTCTTCTATATTTTAAGAGAAAGGGAATTGCTATATGATCTATTTGAAGCTGCCACAGGTATGCGAATGATGCACAATTACTTCCGTATCGGAGGAGTAGCTTCTGATCTACCTTATGGTTGGATAGATAAATGTTTGGATTTCTGCGATTATTTTTTAACAGAGGTAGTGGAATATCAAAAACTTATTACGCGGAATCCCATTTTTTTGCAACGAGTTGAAGGAGTAGGCATTATTGGTGGAGAAGAAGCAATAAATTGGGGTTTATCAGGACCAATGTTACGAGCTTCCGGAATCCAATGGGATCTTCGTAAAGTTGATCATTATGAGTGTTACGATGAATTCGATTGGGAGGTCCAGTGGCAAAAAGAAGGAGACTCATTAGCTCGTTATTTAGTGCGAATCGGTGAAATGACGGAATCTGTAAAAATTATTCAACGAGTTATAGAAGGAATTCCGGGAGGGGCCTATGAGAATTTAGAAGTGCGACGCTTTGATGGAGGGCGCCATTCCGAATGGAATGATTTTGATTATCGATTCATTAGTAAAAAACCTTCACCCGCTTTTGAATTGTCGAAGCAAGAACTTTATGTAAGAGTAGAAGCCCCCAAGGGAGAATTAGGAATTTTTTTGATAGGAGATAATAGTGTTTTTCCTTGGAGATGGAAAATTCGTCCACCAGGTTTCATCAATTTGCAAATTCTTCCTCAGTTAGTTAAAAGAATGAAATTGGCTGATATCATGACGATACTAGGTAGTATAGATATCATTATGGGAGAGGTTGATCGTTGAAATGACAATTGATACGACAGAAATACAAGCTATCAATTCTTTTTCCAGATCGGAGTATTTAGAAGAAGTCTATAGCCTCATATGGGCGCTTGTCCCTATTTTTACTCCTGTATCAGGAATCACAATAGGAGTACTCGTGATTGTGTGGTTAGAAAGAGAAATATCTGCAGCATTACAACAACGTATTGGGCTTGAATACGCCGGTCCTTTGGGAATTCTTCAAGCTCTAGCGGATGGGACTAAGCTACTTTTGAAAGAGGATCTTCTCCCATCTAGGGGGGATATTCGTTTATTCAGTATCGGCCCGTCTATAGCGGCCATATCCATTTTTTTTAGTTATTCAGTAATTCCTTTTGGGTATCGCCTTGTTCTGGCCGATCTCAGTATAGGTGTTTTTTTCTGGATCGCCATTTCCAGTATTGTCCCTATTGGACTTCTTATGTCAGGATATGGATCGAATAATAAATATTCCTTTTCAGGTGGTCTACGAGCTGCTGCTCAATCGATTAGTTATGAAATACCATTAACTCTATGTGTGTTATCAATATCTCTACGTGTGATTCGTTGGAACATCAACTTTACCTTACCCACACTTGTTTTAGGAAAGAAGATTGAATGTACTGATTGTATAAATATCTTCACTTTTCTTTATTCATCACTTGGGTCGATGAGCTAAACCAGATAGTTATATGAGTGAAACAAAACTGTTTATTAATTTGCAGTAATAAGATTGATTCTCATTCCCTATGTACGAGAGTAAGGTAGAAGTAAACATAAGCAGCGTAAACTGTTTACCCCAAGATTGGATGATTAGTCATCATGGCTTGAAGCGGGTACAAAAAAAAGATCAATTGTATGGGTTTTTACAATTTTATCCATATTTTGAATCGATCAAAAAAGGGTGGGTGGTTAGGAACACTAAGATACGCAAAGGATTAGTAATGGAAATAATGTAAGGTATCCAAAGAGATATTTTTGCATGAAAGGAATCATAATGAGGGCTTTACGTTGGTAGAAATGATCAAGGAGTACTTCCCGATGATTCCGATCCAGAGTATACTCCTACCCACTAATTAAAGAAATAACTATTGGGAACGAAATAATCCTTTATTTTTTAGAATCCCCTTCTGAGAAAGAAGAACAGGAACGAAAGAAATGGAATGCAATAGGAAAAATTAAAATGATAAGAGATCTTTTTTTATTCTTTCTTTTTCTGATCTACATATATATAGTTATATAGATGGAATGGAATTCTTATCAGGATTCATGAATTGGTGCGGGGTCTAATTATTTTTCGTAATCGCGCAATCTATGGGTCGAAATTTTTACCGATACGGCGCATATTTTATTGAAGGATTCAGTTATTGCTGAACAAAGAAAAATTTTTTAATTTGCATTAAAAAAAAAAATAAGGATGAGATCAATTCCGAAGCACTTTTATTTGTTATTATAGCAGACAGAATTCCATTGGTTTAATTAGGGACTCCCCGATGCATCTTTACTCTAGCTACTCCACAAAAAAAGCAAGCCGGGGTAATACCAAGTCAGTCCTTAAATTTATTTGTGGCCATCGAGGAGCCGTATGAAGCGGAGGTCTCATGTACGGTTCTGGAATAGCGATAGGAACAGTGATGTTATCATCGACTATAATTATCTAACAGTTCAAGTACGATTGATATAGTTGAGGCACAGTCTAAATATGGTTTTTGGGGGTGGAATCTTTGGCGCCAACCCATAGGGTTTATAGTTTTTCTAGTTTCTTCCCTAGCAGAATGTGAGAGATTACCCTTTGATTTACCAGAAGCAGAAGAGGAATTAGTAGCAGGTTATCAAACCGAATATTCGGGTATAAAATTTGGTTTATTTTACATTGCGTCTTACCTAAATCTACTAGTTTCTTCATTATTTGTAACAGTTCTGTACTTGGGGGGGTGGAATTCCTCTATTCCGTACATATTCATTCCGAAGCTTTTCGGAATAAATAAACCTGGTGGGGTCTTCGGAACGACAATTAGTATCTTCATTACGTTAGCTAAAGCTTATTTGTTCCTGTTCATTCCTATCACAACAAGGTGGACTTTACCTAGGATGAGAATGGACCAACTATTAAATCTTGGATGGAAATTTCTTTTACCTGTTTCTCTAGGTAATCTATTATTGACAACTTCTTTCCAACGCCTTTCGCTGTAACAGAATATGAAATTCTAGGTTCATAACCTCTCTCAAGCAAGAGAAAGAAACATCAAATTATTCATGGATATCCACGATATGTTCCCTATGGTGACTGGGTTCATGAATTATGGTCAACAAACAGTACGAGCTGCAAGGTACATTGGTCAAAGTTTCATGATTACTTTATCCCACGCGAATCGTTTACCTGTAACTATTCAATACCCTTATGAAAAATTGATCACATCAGAGCGTTTCCGCGGTCGAATCCACTTTGAATTTGATAAATGTATTGCTTGCGAAGTATGTGTTCGTGTATGTCCCATAGATTTACCTGTTGTTGATTGGAGATTGGAAACAGATATTAGAAAGAAACGGCTGCTTAATTATAGTATTGATTTTGGAATCTGTATATTTTGTGGCAACTGCGTCGAGTATTGTCCAACAAATTGTTTATCAATGACTGAGGAATATGAACTTTCTACTTATGATCGTCACGAATTGAATTATAATCAAATTGCTTTGGGTCGTCTACCAGTGTCAATAATGGGGGATTACACAATTCAAACAAACAATTATGAATATGAATTCCACTCAAATAAATAAAAATAGCCGCGGATAAACTAAACCCCTTTTCCTTTTTCAATAATGATAATGATTACCAAAATTACCAAATTACTAAGATTCTGTTTTGATCAGGGTTCTTTCATTTTGGTTCGGCAGTAACCACAAATCATAAATATAACTACTGATTTGTTTTGTGGGAATCATGGCTTTATTTGAATTGAAAATGGAATTCATATATCTGTGGTTATTTCGAAATATACAATTCCGAACTACACTTTCACTTTCAGATACAGAAGTGGGATTGGTCCAATAACAGTATCTACGTCAATCCACATCCCATTAAGATTTAATTCAATTAAGAACGTATCATCATAGACAAGAAAAAAATAGGGTAACCCCCTTTTCCTGGCCCGGTCAGTAAGGTCATGAAATATTTCTACTTAATTTATCTCTTATTTTACGCATAATGGATTTACCTGGACCAATACATGATATTCTTTTAGTATTTCTGGGATCAGGACTTATATTAGGAAGTCTCGGAGTGGTATTACTTACGAGTCCAATTTTGTCTGCCTTTTCTTTGGGATTGGTTCTTGTTTCTATAGCCTTATTCTATATTCCATCTAACTCCTATTTTGTAGCTGCTGCACAGCTCCTCATTTACGTGGGGGCCGTAAATGTCTTAATCATATTTGCCGTGATGTTCATGAAAGGTTCAGAATATTCCAATTATTTCTCTCTTTGGACCGTTGGGGATGGGGTTACTTCACTGGTTTGTACAAGTATTTTGTTTTCATTAATTACGACTATCTTAGATACGTCGTGGTACGGGATTATTTGGACTACAAGATCAAGCCAGATTATAGAACAGGACCTGATAAGTAACGTTCAACAAATTGGGATTCATTTATCAACGGATTTTTATCTTCCATTTGAACTTGTTTCTATAATTCTTTTAGTTGCTTTGATAGGTGCAATTGCTATGGCTCGTCAGTAAAAAATAGTTAGGATTAGAAATAAAAAATCAAAGAAAATAAAATAAAAATAAAAATAAATAAGGCCGAGGCCTTGTTCTGCCTTATTGCTTATTGTTAGTACATCCATTTTCCTTCAATTCTATTTTTGTTCATATGGAATGTCAAATAATAAAAGGTTTAGTTCTATCCATTGCCAATGCTTTCGTTTGTTACGCACTTGTTATATTCGAGTCAATCAAATCGGTTAAAAAATTGTTGTTCATATTGAAATGAATCGAGATTGATGAGGAGTTAGTCAATGATGCTCGAACATGGACTTGTTTTGAGTGCCTATTTATTTTCTATCGGTATTTATGGATTGATCACAAGTCGAAACATGGTTAGAGCACTTATGTGCCTTGAGCTTATACTGAATGCGGTTAATCTAAATCTCGTAACATTTTCTGATTTATTTGATAGTCGTCAATTAAAAGGAGACATTTTATCGATCTTTGTTATAGCTATTGCCGCCGCTGAAGCAGCTATTGGACCGGCTATTGTTTCGTCGATCCATCGTAACAGAAAATCAACTCGTATCAATCAATCAAATTTGTTGAATAAATAATCGTAGTCGTAATGATATAGATATAAATAAACACAGATATCCTTCTATATATTCTATATATATATGGATAGAATATGGATAGATAGATATAATTTATCTAATTCTAAAATTAGAATTAACATGTCTAACTAATTCATGTTTGCCGAAACGTAAGAAATCAAAGTATCTTGGCTCTTTCTCATGAACAGATCCAGAAATGTATTGATTATAAAAAAACAAATTCAGGTAACCCACTGATTCGTCTGGTGTCTAGAATACATGATTTATTTACTACTTCTTTTTTTACCAGATCGAAAATTAAATTAATAATAAAATAATAATATTCAAAAACTTTATATATCCAATGTCACATTCAGTAAAGATTTATGATACCTGTATAGGATGTACTCAATGTGTACGAGCGTGTCCCACAGATGTATTGGAAATGATACCTTGGGACGGCTGTAAAGCTAAGCAAATAGCTTCTGCTCCAAGAACGGAGGACTGCGTAGGTTGTAAAAGATGTGAATCCGCTTGTCCAACGGATTTCTTGAGCGTCCGGGTTTATTTATGGCATGAGACAACTCGCAGTATGGGTCTAGCTTATTGATACGTTCTAGAAAACTCCACTTGAATACATTTGATTCCTCTTTACCGACAAAGACCCGTACTCGGGAAAATAGAATATATTATTCTGGGGGCGGGTCTTTCTGGTCAAAGTCTATCTTGTCTTTACCACGAGCTATTTTCCTTGGTTAACAATAATTGTTATTTTGCCGATATCCGCGGGTTTGTTAATTTTTTTTCTCCCTCATAGGGGGAATAAGGGGGTTAGATGGTATACTATGTGTATATGCTTTTTAGAGCTGCTTCTAACAACCTATGCATTCTGTTATCATTTCCAATTCGACGACCAATTAATCCAATTGGAGGAGGATTATAAATGGATAAATATTTTGGATTTTCACTGGAGACTGGGAATTGATGGACTTTCCATAGGACCCATTTTACTAACGGGATTCATTACTACTTTAGCTACCTTAGCGGCTTGGCCAATTACTCGGGATTCTCGATTGTTCCATTTCCTTATGTTAGCAATGTACAGTGGTCAAATAGGATTATTTTCCTCTCGAGACCTTTTACTTTTTTTCGTCATGTGGGAGTTAGAATTAATTCCTGTTTACCTACTTCTATCCATGTGGGGGGGTAAGAAACGTTTGTACTCAGCTACAAAGTTCATTTTGTACACTGCAGGGGGTTCCATTTTTCTTTTAATAGGAGTTCCAGGTATGGGTTTATACGGGTCGAATGACCCAACATTTAATTTTGAAACATCAGCTAATCAATCATATCCCGCGGCATTGGAAATAATATTATATTTGGGCTTCCTTATTGCTTATGCTGTCAAATCACCGATTATACCCCTACATACATGGTTACCAGATACCCATGGGGAAGCACATTACAGTACATGTATGCTTCTAGCCGGAATCTTATTAAAAATGGGAGCATATGGATTGATTCGGATCAATATGGAATTATTACCCCATGCTCATTCTATATTTTCTCCATGGTTGATGATAGTAGGAGCAATTCAAATAATCTATGCAGCTTCAACTTCTCCTGGTCAAGGCAATTTAAAAAAGAGAATAGCCTATTCTTCCGTATCTCATATGGGTTTCATAATTATAGGAATTGGTTCCATAACCGATACGGGACTCAACGGAGCCATTTTACAAATAATCTCTCATGGATTTATTGGTGCTGCACTTTTTTTCTTGGCGGGAACGAGTTATGATCGAATACGTCTTGTTTATCTCGACGAAATGGGCGGAATTGCGATCCCAATGCCAAAAATATTTACCATGTTCAGTAGTTTTTCGATGGCTTCTCTTGCATTGCCGGGAATGAGTGGTTTTGCTTCGGAGTTATTAGTTTTTTTTGGAATAATTACTAGCTCTAAATATTTTATAATTCCCAAAATACTAATTACTTTTGTAATGGTTATTGGAATTATATTAACTCCTATTTATTCATTATCTATGTTACGCCAGATGTTCTATGGATACAAGCTTTTCAATGTTACAAACTCTTATTTTTTTGATTCTGGACCACGAGAATTATTTATTTCGACCTGTATCTTTTTACCTGTAATAGGTATTGGTCTTTATCCCGATTTCGTTCTCTCGTTATCAGTTGACAAGGTCGAAGCTATTCTATCTAAATTTTTTATAAATAATTAGATAGAATAAGACATAAAGTCAAAAACAAAAACTCCTTTGATTTTAAAAATCATTTTATTTTCTATAACTATAAATATAAATGAAAAAATCAAAAGAAAAAGAGTGAAGTGGTTTTGAATTGTAATCAGAAACATCCGGAGTTTTTGAGAACCAATGTAATGGTTCTCAAAAACTCGAAAAACTTTCGCTATCTAAGGGGACCACTATGGACTCTTCAAGCTTTTTCTTCAATTAGATGTTAATGTGAATGAACCATAACTATGTAGTCCTACCCCTAATAGATTGACCCCGAAATAACATATCCAAATTATAAGAAATCCCGCAGAAGCCACAATTGCGGAATTCACACCTTGCAAACTTTGAGCCGTTCTAGTATGTAAATAAATTGCGAATATGGTCCAAGTAATAAATGCCCAAGTTTCCTTAGGGTCCCAATTCCAATAAGATCCCCATGCCTCATTAGCCCATACTGCTCCCGAAAGAATACCTATGGTTAAAAAAGTAAATCCTAGACTAATAACACGATAACTCCAATGATCCAACCGTCGAGTAAATTGATACTTGTGATAATTTCTAAATGAAAGAAAGGAGGTGCTTTGTAAAACACTTCCTTTTTCATTTAAGTATTGTATCTCATCAAAATAAAATGATCCAATTAGTAAATTATTACTTTTATAAAGAATATCTATGTTTTTTCTAAGTGTAATGACTAAAAGAGCTACTGATAATAACGATCCGCATAAAAGAGCTGCGTAGCTCAATAACATCATACTCACGTGCATCATTAACCACTGGGATTGTAGAGCAGGCACTAATATTGCGGATTGATGCATTTCAGTTAAAAGCCCCGAAGTGGCAAAGCCTTGAGTCAAAATAGTACCTGGAGCTGTTATTGCGCTTAAATCATTTTTATGGTTCCGTATTTTCGAAACCATATGAAAAATGGAGAAACTCCACGAAAGGAACATTAATGATCCATATAAATCATTTAATGGGAAATGTCTCGAATAAATCCAACGAGTAACTAATAATCCTGTTATACAGAAAAAAGTAACTATCATACCTTTTTCTGACGAATCACGTAGTCCTACGATTTCATGAACTAGTAATTTCATTAAATGAATCGTAATGACAATTGAAATGATCGAAAAAGAGATGTGAGTTAATATATGTTCTAAAGTATCAAATATCATAAAAAACGATTAAAAAAAAGAAAAGGGGGTTTTCAATTATAGAAATCCGGAATTGAATTCAGTATAGGATCTATTGTGCCCTTTTAGAGAATGCCGCCACTCGTTAGAGAATGCCGCCACTCGGATTCGAACCGAGATGCTCTGGCACTGCTTCCTAAGAGCAGCGTGTCTACCAATTTCACCATGGCGGCTTGATCGAAATAATAATAGCCCATATTAGATTCATTCGTCGATGCAATCAATGTTATTTATTTTCCGAAATATTAGAAAGGAATGGTTGAATAAAAAAAAATTGTTCAAATATTTATTTGAACGTTCAATAATACTTAGCTTAGTATCATGATATGTTATCAGTTTTAACAATGGGATTTCATGTAGTATAAGTTTTCCCGGAACAGTTGGATTTAGATGATTATGTCCTTAGTCTACATATATAACTAAGAATTTCCTTTTCCAATCTATTTCTGTATAATTCATTTTCCATTTATTTGATTTAATGCATGCGAAAAAAAAAAAAAAAAACAAGTGAAGTGATGGGGAAAATGACAATCCCCATCTCGTGAATTATAAAAACATAAAAAGTGAAATCCTTATCTTGTATGTAACTGCTTTTGTTTTAAGTTTGAAAAAAAAAAAGAGTCCCGTTTTTAGACTCCCGTTAGACAGAAAAATGGAATTCGTTTTCTACATGCGAAAATCAAATATCGGGTTCTATCTCATATGGATGAGTTCAAAACATTAGTTAATGTAAATTATTAATTTACTATTGTATATTGTAAATCATCCAATTCATCGAGTGATATTGATTTAGAGTATTGTATTCCAAGGCCTTATTATTGTTATTGTCGCAGAAAAAAACTTTTTGAATGCCCAGTAGAAATCGATTTAGCTAGGGATAAAGCCTTTTCCCTGGCCCAATAACCCCCTTTTTTCCAAATATTTCTACGAATACGCTTCTTTGACATAGAAGTACGTTTCTTTGGAACTGCCATCTTAAAATAAAAAAGTGACTCATTTAGATAGTTGGATGTGAAAGACATGTATTGCTCAAAAAGGATCGTTCTTTCTATCTTTCTATTCATTATCTATATTTATTCTATAGCGAATACCTTCTTGATTTGATTACATCAAAAATATGGATACATGTACATCGATATAGTATCACTCGGGATAAATAAAAAAAAAAAAGTTTAAGATAAGAGCAGAACCCTTACCTATACTTACCTATATCTAATTTAAGAAAACAATAATGTAACATTTTCTATTATCTATTAATTAATCAATTTAATCAATCTCGAAAGTGGAGTATCCATAATTATTAATATTAAATAAAGACTAATAAAATTTATTGATAAAGATAAAGAAAAAGAATATTAATTTGAGTAATCCCTTATTTAAGTTTTATGCAAAATAACGAGTATTATAGGATTTCTAATAAACATAAGTTTATTTTATTGGAATAAAAGCTAATCAATCAGTTCCACAATGAATTAGTTAGTAACTAGTACTAAACTAACTAAAATAACTCGATCTAATAAAGATCGAGTTATTGGCAAATGCTATATTCCAGAATCAAGTATTTTTTTTTTGATAGAATTATGTCTTACTATATGGATATAAATCGCCGTAGTATTAGAATGATTGAAAATCTCATACTCTGTTCTATATGTTAATAAATATAATATCTTATTAATATTAATTACTAAGCATTAATAGTCAAATTAAAATAGTAATTTGGTTATTTGAGGAAATGCAACTTCTCAATTCGAATAATTGCAATATTTTAAATATCTGGTTAAAGAATCAAAATAATTAATGATTTCAAATCATATTTCATATTTGAGTTCTCTTAATGAAATAAAAGCTGGTGAATCGGAAACAATTAAATAAAAAAAAGGTTTTATTTTATGGAACATACATATCAATATGCATGGATCATACCTTTCATTCCACTTCCAGTTACTATATTAATAGGATTGGGACTTCTGCTTGTTCCGACCGCAACAAAAAACATTCGCCGTGTGTTGGCTTTTCCTAGTGTTGCATTGCTAAGCATAGCGCTGGGGTTTTCGGCCGATCTAGCTATTCAACAAATAAATGGGGGTTCCACTTATCAATATCTATGGTCTTGGACCATCAATAATGATTTTTCCTTAGAGTTTGGCTACTTGATCGACTCACTTACTTCTATTATGTCAATACTAATCACTACTGTTGGAATAATGGTTCTTATTTATAGTGACAATTATATGTCTCACGATCAAGGGTATTTGAGATTTTTTGCTTATATGAGTTTTTTCAATGCTTCCATGTTGGGATTAGTTACTAGCTCTAATTTGATACAAATTTATATTTTTTGGGAACTCGTGGGAATGTGCTCCTACCTATTAATAGGATTTTGGTTCACACGACCAATTGCGGCCAATGCTTGTCAAAAAGCGTTTGTAACTAATCGTGTAGGGGATTTTGGTTTATTATTAGGAATCTTAGGTCTTTATTGGATAACAGGCAGTTTCGAATTTAGGGATTTGTTCGAAATTTTCAATAACTTGATCCATAATGATGGGGTCAATTTTTTATTTGCGACTCTGTGTGCCTCTCTATTATTTCTCGGTTCAGTTGCTAAATCTGCACAATTCCCCCTTCATGTATGGTTACCTGATGCAATGGAGGGGCCTACTCCTATTTCGGCTCTTATACATGCAGCTACCATGGTAGCTGCGGGAATTTTTCTTGTCGCTAGACTTTTTCCTCTTTTCACAGTCATACCTTACATAATGAATCTTATTTCTTTGATAGGTGTAATAACGGTATTTTTAGGGGCTACTTTGGCTCTTGCTCAAAGAGACATTAAGAGAAGTTTAGCCTATTCGACAATGTCTCAATTGGGTTATATTATGTTAGCTTTAGGGATAGGTTCTTATCGAGCTGCCTTATTCCATTTGATCACCCATGCCTATTCGAAAGCATTGTTGTTTTTAGGATCCGGATCCATTATTCATTCAATGGAACCCCTTGTTGGATATTCTCCAGAAAAAAGTCAAAACATGGTTCTTATGGGTGGTTTAAGAAAATATGTGCCAATTACAAAAATGACTTTTTTATTAAGTACACTTTCTCTTTGTGGTATTCCACCTCTTGCTTGTTTTTGGTCCAAAGATGAGATTCTTAATGATAGTTGGTTATATTCACCTATTTTTGCGATAATAGCTTGTTTCACAGTGGGATTAACTGCATTTTATATGTTTCGGGTCTATTTACTTACTTTTGAAGGATATTTACGCCTTCATTGTAAAAATGACAGGGGCGCTAAAAGTAGTTCGTTCTATTCAATATCTATATGGGGAAAAGAATCCCCAAAGCCAAAGGGAGTTAACAAAAATTTGCTTTTATCAACCAGAAAGAGTAACGAAAGGATTTCTTTTTTGAAAAAAAAGAAATATCAAATGGGGGAGAATGCACGAAATATGATCCGTTCCATTAGTACTAATTTTGGAAATAAAGACACTTCCACCTTTCCCCATGAATCCAACAATACTAGGTTACTACCTATGCTTGTATTGGTCTTATTTACTTTATTTGTTGGATTCATAGGAATTACTTTTGGTCAAGAGGGAATACATTTTGATATATTATCAAAATGGTTAACTCCGTCCATAAACCTTTTACATAAGAATCCTACCTATTCCATAGATTGGTATGAATTTGTTACAAATTCTATTTTATCAGTTAGTATAGCCCTTTTTGGAATAGTTATAGCATACCTTTTATATGGTTCCATTTATTCATCTTTTCAGAGTTTGGACTTAATTAATTCA